GCATCCGAGGCTGCATCAATCGAGGATACACGACAGAAGGAATTGTTCTATCTTCAAACTCACCTTCACCAAGCGTAGGTTTATTTCAATAATTTGGTTCTTTCTATCCCGAATCACATATCTTTCTCATAATACTGAAGTCTAAAAAAAGAAAGAAGAAAAAAGAATCAAATCGCACCATCTCTGTAATAGGTAAATGCCTTTTTTTCTCCTGAAGTTGTCGGAATTATTCGTAATAGAATATTGGCTACAATTGAAGAGGTCTTATCAATAAAATTTACATTTATCCGAGATCTAGGCATAATTAGCAATCCTTTCTATAATCTATAATTAGAATTATTTTCATTACCCTTCGGGGAAAATGATCCCACAAACAAAGGAATTGTACAATACGAAATAACATAAAACAGACTAATTCTAAAAATGTGGACCTTCCGCTCAAATTGTCCCATTTTGTTTGGACAAGGGGAGATATGAAATATTTGAATCAGATTGGATTTCATTACAATTTCGTAGTATACCAATGAACGGAACTATTACTATTTTATCTAAGATTTCATCTAAGTTGAATAACCAAGGACTTTCTTTTACTACGGATTTTGATAACTCGAGAAGTTTTGATTTGGTTATGATCCAAAGAGGAAAAAGAATAATTATTCCATGATAAAATAGAGTAGAGTAACCATCCGTTTTGTTTACATGACGTGTATACGTCATGCCATACAATGGAAATAAAAATCCATGGGATGATTCATGAATTTGTAATAGATCCATGGGGTAGCTGATGAGAGAAGTTGGTGTTGAGAAATAGGAAATTTGAAAGGAATTATTCCTATGGAACCATTGATCGGTCATACCTGTACTGCAATAATATGAATGACTCGCTATTCACTCGGTTTCTGGTCAATAATAAGATTATGTAGGAAAGATGGCCGAGTGGTTCAAGGCGTAGCATTGGAACTGCTATGTAGGCTTTTGTTTACCGAGGGTTCGAATCCCTCTCTTTCCGTTTCTGTTAATTCACCAACGTGACCGACCACAATGTATCCAATCAAATAACAACTGATACCATTATTCCAGCAATAAGAATATTTATTATTTGATAGAAATTCTCTATTCCTAATTACATTACTGCGGTACGTAAAATAAAAATATCGGACAAAAAAGAAAAAAAAAATCCTACTGCGGATCTATTTGTAATACGTGAATGAGAAAAATGCGGATCAAGGCCCTTAGATCTATTTACTTCGTCGAAAAGAGGGAAAAATTCTCTGAATCTTTCTTTGTTATTTTCGTTAGGTTCAAGTCTGGCGGGAATAATATTCTACAACTAACAACTCATTTATTTTCAAACCGATCCATTTACTATCTATTATTTGATTTACTAATCCTTTATATTGGAATGAGTCAATAGTCAAATGTTTTGGCAATTCCTCGGGAGGGGGTGAAGCAATATAATTTTGAATCAGAGCTTTCGATCTTTGTTTATCCTTCGTAGTAATAATATCTCGGGGTTTGCAACGATAACTTGGTATATTCACTATACGACCATTAACTAAAATATGTCTATGGTTAACTAATTGCCTAGCTCCAGGAATGGTCGAAGCCATACCCAATCGAAAAAGGATGTTATCCAAACGCATCTCAAGTAGTTGTAGTAAAACCTGACCTGTTGACCCTTTTGCTTTTCCAGCGATATGTACATATCTAACTAATTGTCGCTCCGTCAGACCATAATGAAAACGCAATTTCTGTTTTTCTTCTAGACGAATACGATATTGCGATCTTTTCCCAGAACGCAATTGGGTTTTAAGATCACTTCCGGATTTAGGTCTTTTACTAGTTAGTCCTGGTAAAGTCCCCAGACGGCGTATTTTTTTGAAACGAGGTCCTCGATAACGAGACATAAAGACTCCTTTTTTTTTTATTGAAATTTCATTTTACAGAATAAATCTTAAATTAAGACTGAATTAAAGGATAAACAAAGTAAAGCTAAATTTACTGAAGTATTACAAAGTAGAATGAAATGAATTCTATTAATATCCGGATTTTTTGTATATGAAGTTGAGGCTCCGTTTTATGATTTGTTCTGTAGAGATCTAATTGCTCCAATCCATTTTTTATTCATAGTTACAAGTTACCACGACATAATAGATCGGTGATCCAACATTTTGAGAAAAGGAGAGATTATCAATCATGGAAAAATCGATAGATAAAAAAAAGCCAGCTATCGGAATCGAACCGATGACCATCGCATTACAAATGCGATGCTCTAACCCCTGAGCTAAGCAGGCTCACATAACAGAAATAGAAATAGTATAACAAATAGAAATAGTGTATAGGAATTCAGGAAACTGCTGGATCTTAGCTTAGGGCTATTAGCTATTCATTTAATATGAACTATATAGTTCATAGTTCTATTGTTATATCTATATCATTAGTTATATTAGTTATAACTAATAATATAGAACTAGATATGACTAAATAGAATTAATAGAATTCTATTTATCTAATAGATATATTTCTAATAGCTAATAGAAATATATGACTAATTAGTATATGACTAATTAGTAGAATTTTAATTCTATCATATTAATGTAATTAATTATTATTTATACATTCTATTCTTTTTTTATACATTTTTTTTTTATTTATACATTCTATTTATATTTTTTAATATGTATATATATATAATGATAATTTTAAATTATCAATTTTGATTATAAAAAATCTAATTCTTTCCTAATACTAATATAATATAAAATTTCTTTATTTCTTTAAAGTAAAGCAGTTATAGCAATAATTATAGCGTATAGCGAGCGGATCGGTCCTAAGAAAAGATAAGGATAAAGATACAATCAAAATTAAAATGAGACATTCTTCTGGTTTCATTCGGAAAAGGAAGAGATAGGACGAAAAAAAAAAGAAGAATGAATATCGACCGTTCCAGTATTCCAAATCGCACTGTAAAAAAGAAAGGGAGGGAGAAACATATATATATATGGGATATATCTATCCATATTGAATTGCGGATACATCAATGATAGAATCATTTCTGATTGAAACAAGGTTTATCCAATAGAAATAAACTGATATAGGATCGCCAAAAAAATCAAATAGCAGCATACACTTTTTCGATATGGGAATCATTATCTAATGAATTCAACGGTTCAAAAATAAATGAAAGAGATGGGTGGAATTCCAACTGGATCTTGGTCTCAAATCAAAAGGGGATATGGCGAAATTGGTAGACGCTACGGACTTGATTGGATTGAGCCTTGGTATGGAAACCTACTAAGTGGTAACTTCCAAATTCAGAGAAACCCTGGAATTTAAAATGGGCAATCCTGAGCCAAATCTTTATTTTGATAAAACAAGGGTTTATAAAACTAGAATAAAAAAAGGATAGGTGCAGAGACTCAATGGAAGCTGTTCTAACGAATGGAGTTGACTACGTTGTGTTGGTAGCTGGAATTCCTCTATCGAAATTAGAGAAAGGACGGCCCTATATAATATATCTAATAATAATATATCTAATACGTACGTATACATACTAACATATCAAACGATTAATCACAACCCGAATCTATCGAATATATATATGAAAGAAAAAATTCAGAGTTATTGTGAATCCATTCCAATCGAAGTTGAAGGAAGAATCGAATATTCAGTGATCAAATCATTCATTCCAGAGTTTGATAGATCTTTTGAAAAACTGATTAATCGGACGAGAATAAAGAGAGAGTCCCGTTCTACATGTCAATACCGACAACAATGAAATTTATAGTAAGAGGAAAATCCGTCGACTTTAGAAATCGTGAGGGTTCAAGTCCCTCTATCCCCAACAAAAAGTCCATTTTACTTACTAACTATTTATCCTCTTTTTTTCATCAGTGGTTCAAACAAAATTCACTATCTTTCTTTCTCATTCACTCTACTCTTTCACAAATGGATCCGAAGAGAAATCTTTGGATCTTATCCCAATTTGGATGGATACGATACCTGTACAAATGAACATATATGGGCAAGGAATCTCTATGATTGAATCATTCACATTCCATATCATTATCCTTACATTTATTAGATAAAATTTTTTAATACTTTACTTTATTTAGATTTAGTCCCTTTAATTGACATAGATACAAGTACTCTACTAGGATAATGCACGGGAAATGGTCGGGATAGCTCAGTTGGTAGAGCAGAGGACTGAAAATCCTCGTGTCACCAGTTCAAATCTGGTTCCTGACACATGAATAATATATCGGATAGATATTCATACAAATTAATCGAGACAGATCAGGATATATATTCGTTAATAGGTTAATAGTCAAGAGCATGATACATACTTATTCATCTAGCGTATAGATATATACCTCCATTTTTAGAGATGGGTAAAAAATATATGTATGGTTATGGTAAAGAACTAAAGTGGGATTATGTTCCCTTTTTTTTTTCTTTTTTCTTTCTTGTTTGTTCATATTGTGCTTTCTCTCACTCAAAAAGAGTGCTAAGTCTTCATATATATATATATAAAATATATAAATATAAAGTAAAAAAAATATAGAGGGGTTGAAGGATAGGAATAGACAGGATGCATTTCAGACACAGTACAAATAAAATTCAATCCCTTTTTATTTCGGAATTTCTCTTTTTCTTTTATATTTATTCTATTTCTTCACTCTTGCTTACGTTACTTTCTGAGGTCTGTCTAAGTGATGTGCGCGGTACAAAGTTCATGGTGCAGAACTCTTTTGATTCATCTTTTTTTTTCTGCTCATACAAAATAGATATTATCTTTTACAAATTCGGGAATAGCAATGAAGCCTTTTTTAGGCCTATCCATAATACGAATTAGAGTCCAGTTACTCTGTTTCATCTAGAACAGAACGTAAAAATATTCCTTGACTTGAATGAAATCTGGAGTTGTGTCGTATAAGTGAACATTAGTTTCCTTATCATTCAATGAGCATCTTGTATTTCATAGAAATTTGGGGTAATAT